TAGGGTGAATACCCAGTCTACTTAATGCTAGGCAGAATGAGTATAAGGAACTCAAAAATGATCTTTTCGTCCTATGAACCTTAAGGTGTATCAAGTTTCATGTTTGATTTTTTAATCAGGATGTTAGAGACTATATTTACTTAAGTTGATCTAGACCAAAAGCAAACCTACGTCAAGAGAACCCAACCCTTCTTTGAAACACTTTGGTAGTTCTTCTGTATTGTATTAGAAATTAGAAGTAAAAAATAATCAATCAGAGTACTTGGAACCATTTCTTATCTTTTTTTTTTAAGAAAAAATATGGTAGACTAACTGATCTTTCTATCAGTTAATGAAAGAGCCCAATGCAAAAAAAAATGCATGTTGGGTCTTTGAAAGAGTTCAAATCATTTTGATAATAATAAGTTCGAACTCTTTTACCGAGCAGGTCTACGGTTCGAGTCCGTATAGCCCTAACTAAGAAATTTATTCTAACTAAACGACATTCAAATCAACATAATTGGATAATTTTTTTACTTATTATTTATTGAATTCTTTATTTGATTTCTAACCGGTTACTTTCCATTACTTGGTTTGGTTCATAAAAAAAATTCCATACCCTAAACCATAAGTCCCGGGGATCCTTCAGAATAAAACAGAAAGCCTAATTTTATTTGAATGGATCCAATCACTATCTATCGATAGATCTAGATAGATACTTATAATTTTGAATAAACTTTTTTCTTCACTTCATTAATTTTCAGAGTCGTAAGTGGATTTTTTTATATTAATTTTCCTCGTTCACTGGCTACAATAATAAAGTTAAAAATACTTTAGTTTTTTGTATCCCCACTCAAGCCTGGTTACTTTTTTTCTGATACGGCCCTTTTTAAAGATAAAAACAGAAAGCTAGTTAAATTCAACCTAAATTAAATCTATTTAATACTAAGTAAGATGGGTATGATAAAGTCTTTCTGGATTTTTTGATACGGCATAATTTTTAAAACGCAGAGATTTTTCTAAATTTTTTTTTTTTACATAAAAAAAAAATATAAACCAAATTTCATAAACAGAAATACAAAAAATTACTAGTTATTAATATTAATAATATTATATTATTAATATTAGAAACTATTAGTAATAGAAACTTGGATTGGAAATAATAAGTAATAAGTGTACTGCAAATAAGATTACAAATAAATATTAAAATGAGACGTCTACCACAGCAATCAAAGGAAAATAAATGATTCAATTAACCTGAATTTTTGTTTTGACTCAAAAGTTCTATATCCCTTGCCCAATCCACTCCGATTGGAATTGACTAAGCGGGCTTTTTTTTTCACATTCATAGGAGTTTGTCTATGTTTCTGCTTTACGAATATGATATTTTCTGGGCCTTTTTAATAATATCAAGTGCTATTCCTGTTTTGGCATTTCTAATTTCCGGAGTTTTATCTCCAATTAGGAAGGGGCCAGAGAAACTTTCTAGTTATGAATCAGGTATAGAACCGATCGGGGATGCTTGGTTACAATTTCGAATCCGTTATTATATGTTTGCTCTAGTTTTTGTTGTTTTTGATGTTGAAACAGTTTTTCTGTATCCGTGGGCAATGAGTTTCGATGTACTGGGGGTATCTGCTTTTATAGAAGCTTTAATTTTCGTGCTTATCCTAATTCTTGGTTTAGTTTATGCATGGCGAAAAGGAGCATTGGAATGGTCTTAGTTCGTTTCCTGCATACTTGTACAATAAAAAAAATAAAAAAAAACCATTGAAACAATTATGAATTCCATTAAGTTTCCCGTACTTGATCGAACAACAAAAAATTCAGTTATTTCAACTACGTTAAATGATCTTTCAAATTGGTCAAGACTTTCCAGTCTATGGCCGCTTCTTTATGGTACCAGTTGTTGTTTCATTGAATTTGCCTCATTAATAGGCTCCCGGTTTGACTTTGATCGTTATGGGCTAGTACCAAGATCAAGTCCTAGACAGGCGGACCTTATTTTAACAGCAGGTACAGTAACAATGAAAATGGCTCCTTCTTTAGTGAGATTATATGAACAAATGCCTGAACCAAAGTATGTTATTGCTATGGGAGCGTGTACAATTACAGGGGGGATGTTCAGTACCGATTCTTATAGTACTGTTCGCGGAGTTGATAAGTTAATTCCTGTAGATGTCTATTTGCCGGGTTGTCCACCTAAACCAGAGGCTGTTATAGACGCTATAACAAAGCTTCGTAAGAAAATAGCTAGAGAAATCTATATGGATCGAATTAGACCTCAACAAGGTAATCGGTGTTTTACTACCAATCACAAGTTTTTTGTTGTGCGCAGTACGCATACTGGAAATTATGATCAAGAATTACTCTATCCACCATCATCTACTTCAGAGATCTCTACTGAAACATTTTTTAAATACAAAAGTCCAGTATCTTCCCACGAATTAGTGAATTAGGGAGGGTTTTAGAGAATCAGAAAAAAATATTAATAAATTTAGAACTCATGGTAACTGTGAAATACTTATTTTATATAAAAAAGGTGTGGGGGAAATAAAAAAGATGCAGGGCACTTTGTCCGTTTGGCTAGCCAAACGCGGGCTGGTTCATAGATCGTTGGGCTTCGATTACCAAGGAATAGAGACTTTACAAATAAAGCCCGAAGATTGGCATTCTATTGCTGTAATTTTATATGTATATGGTTACAATTATTTACGTTCGCAATGTGCCTATGATGTAGCACCAGGTGGTCTCTTAGCCAGTGTGTATCATCTTACGAGAATAGAATATGGTGTCAATCCAGCGGAAGAAGTCTGCATAAAAGTATTTACTCATAGGAGTAATCCTAAACTTCCATCTGTTTTCTGGGTTTGGAAAAGTACCGATTTTCAAGAGCGGGAATCTTATGATATGTTAGGAATCACTTATGATAGCCATCCACGACTGAAACGGATCTTAATGCCCGAAAGTTGGATAGGGTGGCCTTTACGTAAGGATTATATTGCCCCTAATTTTTATGAAATACAAGATGCTTATTGAATGATAAAAAATGAATCTTAACTTATATAACTACAGACCTTCTATTTATTTTTCATTTTAATTCGATTCTTTTTTAGATCAAACAAACAGAAGAACTGAGGTCTCATTAATATTATTATAGATAGCTTGATCTCCAATTTGAAAGATACTTTTTTTCGTAAAAGCCGAGCCAATAGGATGAACTAAAAAAAAAGAGTTCTGCATTATGAACTTTGTATCGCGCACATAACTTAGTTAACTTTAGTCACATAACTGGGAATGAATAAATCAGATCGGAAAGCAATAAATCAGGGGGATACAATTAGATTTCTATTGTATTTAATGAATCTTGGGGTATTTCTGCCCTTCAACTATAGATATAGACCTTTTTTTTTTTTGATTCTTTCAAACAGAACTAAGTTAACCTTTCCTTTTGAAGACGTATTATGTATAAAGTATTACACATTCTTTTTGAATAGATCGATCCACAATATGAACAAGGGGGGGGGTAAAAGATGATTGCACTTTTTTACTAAAGATACGTTTAATTTTAAACGTATAAACTTATCAAAATTAATCAATCCGATGCCAAGAACCAGATTTGAACTGGTGACACGAGGATTTTCAGTCCTCTGCTCTACCAACTGAGCTATCCCGGCCATTACCGAAGTATCATCCTCATTTTACTAGATGACTTAGGTCTATGTCAATTAAAAGAAACGCAAAAGTAGTAAATGAAAAAAGATATAGATTGTCAAAAATTCAAATCGATATTTCTTTCTCATTTGTACGTATATGATATTTTTATATAATTTTATATAATAAGAATAATAAGTATAATAAGAATAATAAGAAAAAAATTCTAGTTTGTAAAAGCGTAGGATGAATGAAAAAATATAATGAATTCTTAAATAACTAAAAAAAAAAAAAAAGAAAGACTGGGGAGTAGCGTTGGGGATAGAGGGACTTGAACCCTCACGATTTTAAAAGTCAACGGATTTTCATCTTACTCCAAATTTCATTGTTGTCAGTATTGACATGTAGAATGGGACTCTATCTTTATTCTCGTCCGATTAATAAGTTCCACCAAGCATCTATCAGACTATGAAGTGAATCATTTGATCAACACAAGGTAGTGAACTCCATTTGTTAGAACAGCTTCCATTGAGTCTCTGCACCTATCCGCTTTTTAAACTCTGGTTTGTTCGCGTAAGCCAGGATTTGGCTCAGGATTGCCCGTTGTTAATTCCAGGGTTTCTCTGAATTTGAAAGTTATCACTTAGTAGGTTTCTATACCAAGGCTCAATCCAATTAAGTCCGCAGCGTCTACCAATTCCGCCATATCCCCTTTTTTGCTTTGAGATTAGGATCTCATTATGATGTCTTTACACTTTTTATTATGCCGAAACCTTGGAATTCATTACCTGTAGATACTTTTTTTATTTCTTTGGTATCTTCTTTCATTTTTTTGTTATCCCCATCCATATTGATTTAGTCTAATCAACAAAGATTCTATCATTTTTGTATTTGCAATTCAATATGGTTCTATATTACATAATATATATATCTTCTCCCTTTTCTCATATTTGTCTGAAATTTGAATAAATAGTTGAACGATCGATTCTTTTTTTTTTTACTTCCATGAAAAGCAATTTATGATTATTATTGAAAGTTATAATTCTTATCATTATAGAGTGTGCAATGGAAAAAGATTATAAGTCCACTTAACTTAGTAGATTTGAAATTCGAATAATTCAAAAAAATTCTATTCAACTATTCATTTTGAATATTAATTCTAATAATTATATAATAATAATATTAGAAATAAAAATAGAAATAAAAATAAAAAAAGTATAAAATAATAATAATAGAAAAACAATAATTTCAAATCAGATATCATTTAACTTAAAAAAAGGGATTTCTGATCTAATTAAGATTTTCGTATTTAGAAACTAATCAAATCAAAAAAGTCGATATATTGCTATATTCTATTAATTAATAATTAAGGTTATGTTTTATTTATTTAATGATAGTCACTATTTATTTGAGTTATATTCTGTATTCTGTTTTAGAATATATAGTATTAATTCTAAATAGATAAGGAAAAATATTAATAGAATATTTAATTGATATGATCTAGTAGTTTTGTTAATTTGTATGCATGCGCTATTTTATTTTCGCCCGCTTAGCTCAGAGGTTAGAGCATCGCATTTGTAATGCGATGGTCATCGGTTCGATTCCGATAGCTGGCTTTTCTATATTTTTTTTTGTTTTTTACATTATTTTTAATGTACTTTCAACGTCAAAGAAGAGTGAAAAGACTTCTTTCACCTTTTTCCACGAGTTACCACTCCATTTATATTATGGAGTCTAAACTTCCATATAGGATATAGGATATAGGAATATATATTGGGTAAAAGGGTTAGATCTTTACAAAATAAATCAAGAAAATAAAGTAAAATTTTGTTGATTTATTTGATTTATATATATTGTATATACAATAAATAAAATCTGTATATTGAGAGAATATATCTTCTTACTCTTTGTATTACAATAGTTTATTGGAGTGGATTTCACGTCATTTATCATTATCATTTAGTTCAGTTTTAATTTTGTTTAGTTTTTGTACAATTTCAATAAAAAAGGAGTTTTTATGTCACGTTACCGAGGGCCTCGTTTTAAAAAAATACGCCGTCTGGGGGCGTTACCGGGACTAACTAGTAAAAGGCCTAGGGCAGGAAGCGATCTTAGAAACCAATCACGTCCCGGAAAAAAATCTCAATATCGTATTCGTTTAGAAGAAAAACAAAAATTGCGTTTTCATTATGGTCTTACAGAACGCCAATTACTTAAATATGTTCGTATCGCCGGAAAAGCCAAGGGGTCAACAGGTCAAGTTTTACTACAATTACTGGAAATGCGTTTGGATAACATCCTTTTTCGATTGGGGATGGCTTTGACTATTCCTCAAGCGCGCCAATTAGTTAACCACGGGCATATTTTAGTTAATGCTCGTATAGTTGATATACCGAGTTATCGCTGCAAACCCCGAGATATTATTACAGTGAAGGATGAACAAAACTCTAGAACTTTGGTTCAAAATCTTCTTCATTCATCTGCCCCCGAGGAATTGCCAAACCATCTGACTCTTCACACATTACAATATGAAGGGTTAGTCAATCAAATAATAGATAGGAAATGCGTCGGTTTGAAAATAAATGAATTGCTTGTCGTAGAATATTACTCTCGCCAGACTTAATAAACCTAACTTAAGTAAAAAAAATAATTAAAAACCAGAGTTCGGACAACTCCCCTTTGCCCTCTTTTTTTATTAAAAATAAAAAGGCACAAGGTAAGGGATTTTGTCAGGGAATCTTTTTCCTATTCATGTATCAGAGATTGGTAGGGAGGTTTGGATCCCTTGTTTGCTCTTTCCAGCATTTTCCATATGAAAGAAAGATATATTTTCTATCTATTCTTTTTTATTTGATTTGATACATTGTGGTCAATCACGTAAAATTAGTGAATTAGTTGAAAGTACGGAAAGAGAGGGATTCGAACCCTCGGTAAACAAAAGTCTACATAACAGTTCCAATGTTACGCCTTCAACCACTCGGCCATCTCTCCGACATCAGAATTATGACTAAGTACCTGGGTGAATAGCGAGTTATTCATCGTTTTTTAGATTATAGTTAATAGATATCTTTTTTGACCAAAAAAATTGGAAGTAGATAGAAGGTTTTTTTATTTTAACGAGTCCGCTTTTATGTTAGTTCGTACTATACAATTCCTTTGTTTGTGAAAAAATTTTATCACAAAAGAAAAGGTAAAGGAAATAAAAAGAGTTATAGAATGGATTACTACCTATGCCAAGATCACGTATAAATGGAAATTTTATTGATAAAACCTTTACAATTGTAGCCGATATCTTATTACGAGTCATTCCGACAACGTCCGGAGAAAAAGAGGCATTTACTTATTACAGAGATGGTGCGATTTGATTATCATTATTTTTTTCTCACCAATTTGAAATAGCAAGAAAAATGAGTATTAAAAAAAATTTACGCTTTTGAAGGTGAAGTTTATAATATAAAAAAAACAATCCCTTCTGTCATGTATCCACGATTAATGCAACCTTAGATGCTTGAATTGTGAATTCTAGTATTGAGCAAAAGGTTTTTACCTATGGTTCCCGTATTACAGATCAATCCTACTACACTAATACAATATACGAATAGGAGGCATGGGGGAAGAAGCACTACGCCGAGAAATTAACAACACGAAAACTTTATTCAAAATGATTCCTTTTCTTTCTTCTTCTTCGTTAGGATTGGGACTAATTAAAATGGTTGGAACAATAAACATCCATCTCGTTCGTACTTTGGATACCCGTATAACCATTGAAGACTGTTGAAGTGACTAATTCCTGGAAATTTAGGGGCGTTGAGAACAAAGAAATTTTTAGAGTTTACTTTTTTATTTTTATCTAGCATGAACCCACTTGGTAGTAAGAAAAGGTCTTTTGCAAGAAGGTTGGCTAGCGATTTCGTGTAAAAACATTAGCCCCACTGAGATCATAATGACATGAAATTTTTCCATATATTATTATCATTATGCACCTAAAGGAGGAGCCGTATGAGATGAAAATCTCACATACGGTTCTGAAACGGAGAATTCGTTAAAGCGAATGACGACCGTAACGGATGTCAGCTCAATCTGAAGGAAATTATGCGGAAGCATTACAGAATTATTATGAAGCTATGCGACTAGAAATTGACCCCTATGATCGAAGTTATATACTCTATAATATAGGCCTTATTCACACAAGTAATGGGGAACATACCAAAGCTTTAGAATATTATTTTCGGGCATTAGAACGAAACCCCTTTTTACCACAAGCTTTTAATAATATGGCTGTGATCTGTCATTACGTGCGACTATCTCCACTATAGAAAAAAAGAACGAACGGCTAGTCAATGAAATACTAGAAACATAAAAAAAGGGCTTTCTACATAAGCATCGTCCAAAACGATTTTTTATCAGCTGTAGCAAATAACTAAACTTCATAGATCAAAATATGAAGTGAAGACTAGATATGCCTAAATACTTTCTTTTCTATGGATAAAAAAAGATTTAATTGATAGAGGAAGCACCGTAAAGATCAATTGGAAGGGTTTTTGACCGATACAACAAGAGCTGTTTATTTATATCATAATATGAGATAAATCTTAGGAATCGACTTATGTAATAGAGTGGATCCCCTAAGGTATTGAGCAGCGGTGTAGCATCAGATCCTAAAGACAGTAAGTCTTTTTCTTTTTTATGAAGTATGAAAAAAAGTCTTTTTCAAAGATTCTATATAAATTTTTATATGAAAACGGGATAGTTACCTTTCAGAAAACTATAATATCTAAAACCAGTGGAGATTTCTTTCTTTTCTGAAGGTAGGAGAAAAGATAAAACTTATTATATTAATTAATATATTAATTAAAACCATATTAATTAAATAAAAATGAAAGTTTGAAACTCATGTAATTACTATCTTTTGTTTCATCCAAGAAAAACCAAATCTAATATCTCTAAGAAATATCATTCAATTAGATATAAAGTTAAAATAGTAAAGTTAAAAAACTGGTACACCAAAACAAAAGAGTTGGTTGTCGAGCCGTATGAGGTAGGAAACTCTCAAGTACGGTTCTCAGGGAGGGAATTGACCCGCCTATTCCGACCGTGGAGAACAAGCCATTCAACAAGGAGATTCTGAAATGGCGGAGGCTTGGTTCGCTCAAGCCGCTGAGTATTGGAAACAGGCTATAACGCTTACTCCTGGTAATTATATTGAAGCACAGAATTGGTTGACGATCACGAGGCGCTTCGAATAAGAACTTTTCCTTTGTTTCTTTTTTTTTATTATATTATAATATTATACCTTTATTTGTTTATTTGTTTTTACAATTACAATATTTGTTTATTTGTTTTTACAATTACAATTAATAATTTTTTAGTTTCTTGGCCCTCTCGGTCAAATAAAACGGATCCCTTTTTCTATCAGAAGAACCAATAAAAAAAATTTCATTATATCCTTTTCTAAAATCGTTCTATTTCATCTGATATTCTCTAGGGATAAGTAGTACATGAATATGAGAATATCTATACTAGTTTTTTCTATTTTTTTTTTCGACTATTAAAACGAATAAAAGAGATTTGAAAATGACTAAATATCCATACTAGAATGTTTATTAGTAATAACTAATAAGCGTTTATTGAAATAGGATAATATCCTCCATAAAAAAAAAAAGGCTACATTTCGGAACTTATAATTGAAATATGAATATACTAGATTAGGTTATAAAAAAACTCTTTGTGTACCAATGTAAAGGTACAAAAACTTTTTTATTAAAAAAAGGGTCCGTTAAGCACCCTATGGATATGTCATAATAGATCCGAACACTTGCCCCAGATCGACTTCCAGATCATAATTGCTCTAGTGAATAACTAAAGAAAATAGATGAATAGATGGAAGATAGAAGATAAAGAAAAAAATTCTAAGCATCTTTCATCGGTTCACTAATTACTTGAGTGACTGTTGGCGGGTTTCTTTGTATGTGTTGTCCGGAAAGAGGAGGACTCAATGATTATTCGTTCGCCGGAACCAGAAGTCAAAATTTTGGTAGATAGGGATCCCATAAAAACTTCTTTTGAGGAATGGGCTAAACCCGGTCATTTCTCAAGAACAATAGCTAAGGGACCTGATACTACCACTTGGATCTGGAACCTACATGCTGATGCTCACGATTTTGATAGTCATACCAATGATTTGGAGGAAATCTCTCGAAAAGTATTTAGTGCCCATTTTGGCCAACTCTCTATCATCTTTCTTTGGTTGAGTGGCATGTATTTCCACGGTGCTCGTTTTTCGAATTATGAAGCATGGCTGAGTGATCCTACTCACATTGGACCTAGTGCTCAGGTGGTTTGGCCAATAGTGGGCCAAGAAATCCTG